TACATGCACCTTTTGATGCATACGGTTCAAAAAAAATTGCGAAAAAAAGAATCAATGTATAGATTCCAGTCCTCTTTCTTTTTTCCTATTCTTTTTCATATCAGGTTTTTTCTAACTTCTAATGAAAGGGCTTTTTCTTCGATTTTTCAATAAAGACGAATTTTGACTTCTTTTCTTTCTTCCTTATAATAGAAAAAAGTCACTAAACTTATCGAATTAACTTCTCATTGATGTATTGTTTCATCGAGATTCAATCCAAATCACGATGGTATTTTCTTGTTCCTGAATGGGTCTCTTTCATCTTTTTAGGTTTATGCTCTACTCCGGGTAAAGATCCGCCCGATTTGGATTTGCACATATAGGACAAATCTTCCCATCACCATTTCTTTTTGTTATGACTTTACAAATAACAAACAGGAATAATTTATGATACATGTAGTAATCATAGATATATCACCAATTGGGTTTTTTCTAAACGGAGCCTGGATACTTCATTTTCTTAGTCCAACCAAAGCCAACCATAAATTATTCTAATTGATAATAGTACTATAGAATCCCCCCAAACAATGCATCTAATTGCACTTCACGCTCCAATTTTTTGATGATTCAATTTCTCTTTCTTGGGCGAAACAGAGGATATCTCGATCGGGGGAGATAACGGGGAAATCCCATATGACCCAATATATCTGACAAGTCGCACTATACGTCAACCCAAGATGCATCTTCCTCTCCAGGACTTCGGAAAGGTACTTTTGGAACACCAATAGGCATGAATTGAAAGAAAAAAGAACTAAAATACTATATTTCACTTTGATGTGGAAACGTAACAATATGGTTTTATTGTCTTTATAATATTGGCTTTATCATATTTATTTTATCCATAGATTAGAAAAATTCAGAAAGAAAGACAAAATAAATAAAGGAAAATTTTTACGAATAGGGCCTTCTAATGATAAATAAGGATGGACGCATTTACTCATAGAAAATGGTATCAACCCCCCATTGCGTATTGGTACTTATCGAGTATAGAATAAATCTGCTTCTCTTTGTTCCTACGAACAGAATTTTTCCATTATTACGAACAGAATAGAATAAATATTAACCTAACCCTTGTTAGGAAATAATCCACTGAACAAGGGAGGTCCATAGGATAGTCATAGTATAGTCTTTTCCAATGCAATAAAGTTACGTACTGTCTATTTTTCTTTGATAAAGGGGTATTTTCCATGGGTTTGCCTTGGTATCGTGTTCATACCGTTGTATTGAATGATCCCGGCCGGTTGCTTTCCGTTCATATAATGCATACAGCTCTGGTTGCTGGTTGGGCGGGCTCGATGGCTCTGTATGAATTAGCAGTTTTTGATCCTTCTGACCCTGTTCTTGATCCAATGTGGAGACAGGGTATGTTCGTTATACCCTTCATGACTCGTTTAGGAATAACCAATTCATGGGGAGGTTGGAGTATCACAGGAGGGACTGTAACGAATCCGGGGATTTGGAGTTACGAAGGTGTAGCTGGGGCACATATTGTGTTTTCTGGCTTATGCTTTTTGGCAGCTATCTGGCATTGGGTCTATTGGGATCTAGAAATATTTTGTGATGAACGGACAGGAAAACCTTCTTTGGATTTGCCCAAGATCTTTGGAATTCATTTATTTCTCTCCGGGGTGGCTTGCTTTGGTTTTGGTGCATTTCATGTAACAGGCTTGTACGGTCCTGGAATATGGGTGTCCGATCCTTATGGACTAACGGGAAAAGTACAACCTGTAAATCCGTCGTGGGGCGTGGAAGGTTTTGATCCTTTTGTTCCGGGAGGAATAGCTTCTCATCATATTGCAGCAGGTACATTGGGCATATTAGCAGGTCTATTCCATCTTAGCGTCCGACCACCACAACGTCTATACAAAGGATTGCGTATGGGAAATATTGAAACCGTACTCTCCAGTAGTATCGCGGCTGTCTTTTTTGCAGCTTTTGTTGTTGCTGGAACTATGTGGTATGGTTCAGCAACTACCCCCATTGAATTATTTGGTCCCACTCGTTATCAATGGGATCAGGGTTACTTCCAGCAAGAGATATATCGAAGAGTTAGCGCCGGGCTAGCAGAAAATCAAAGTTTCTCAGAAGCCTGGTCTAAAATTCCTGAAAAATTAGCTTTTTATGATTATATCGGCAATAATCCGGCAAAAGGAGGATTATTCAGGGCAGGCTCAATGGATAACGGAGATGGAATAGCGGTTGGGTGGTTAGGACACCCTATCTTTAGAGATAAAGAAGGGCGTGAGCTTTTTGTACGTCGTATGCCTACTTTTTTTGAAACATTTCCAGTTGTTTTGGTAGACGGCGACGGAATTGTTAGAGCTGATGTTCCTTTTAGAAGGGCAGAATCGAAGTATAGTGTTGAACAAGTAGGTGTAACCGTTGAGTTCTATGGCGGCGAACTCAATGGAGTCAGTTATAGTGATCCTGCTACTGTGAAAAAATATGCTAGACGCGCTCA